CTAAACAATAAAATATATTGACGTGGGGAGGAACATATTTACTAGTTATATCATCCGCAATCGCCTGAATCTCCAGACGTTCTTCGAACCAATCATAGACTTTATTGAGATAGGGTGGAATTCCCCCTCTGAGAACCGTATATGAGACTTTCATCTCGTACAGCTCAAGCAAAAATGCCCAAATACTAGTTGTAGCGGCCACACCACCCTAGCGAAAGTTTGAAACTTTTTAATCTCTGAGATTCAAGAAAATCCCAAAGCTATTATTTCTTTTGTGGCGATAATACCAACATATCAAGTTAGCTCAGTCGTCTTTATCTTTATTTTGACGGGCCGCTTGAATCCTCTCTTTCCCTATCTTTTTTTCTGTAATTTGTTTTTGTGCAATGTGTCTTTTAGGATTTGTTTTCTTTATTTTATTGATAGGAATTCTCTTGTTAAGACCCTAGGACTCGAGTCAAACCTCAGATTCATACTAGAACCACGATGATTCAATAAAAAAAACCTAAAGGCAATCAAGGATTCCCTGAGTAAGAACCCTTTGATTATGATTATCACTTATTTCCCCTCCCTGAAGAAATAGACTGATTCAAAATTTAAATCAATATTTTTCTTTTGGTCAAAATAGAAAAAGGGTTTGAAAGAAGAAAATTCTTTCGGTTTCAAAATTCTTTTTGAAATTTTTTTGGAACCCGGGCACGAGGTCTGAATATTAAGTATGAATCATAGTTCAAATATTTCTTAATCTATTTCGTGTTCCAGATACTAGAATAAATATCTGACGAAGTAGAATCATCTCTATCAAGATGACAGCCCTATTCTCTGTACTATCAATAGGATCAATTCGAACAAGTCACACACTCATATTCCGGAAATACAGAAACAAAGAAATTACGCGATCGAACTGCCAAAATCAAATCGAATGAGTTCTAAATCCGAGCTAAAAATGATCCTTTTTGGACAAGGACTTTGTGATTCTTATAGATTTAATTCATTGAAATTCCATCCAATAAAACAGAAGAATTATAAATCTCCAAAATAATACATAGAAATACCGCGAATAGCCCCATTGCCACGCCCATTAAAGGAGTCGTTCCCCACCCGGGGGCTACTTTACCATATTCCGAATTCAATGGTTTTAATAAACTACCTATAGTAGTTCGTCTTGGACCAGATCTAGAACTGTTCTCAACAGTTTGTGTAGCCATAAATCATATTGTATTCATTGAGATCTGTTGACTTTGTATACCATTCCGTTGTAAATAAACGATCTTAGCATAGATCCTTTGGAGTCTTTCAATTCTATAATAATAAAATGGAAACAGCAACCCTAGTCACCATCTTTCTATCCGGTTTACTTGTGAGTTTTACTGGGTACGCCTTATATACCGCTTTTGGGCAACCTTCTCAACAACTAAGAGATCCATTCGAAGAACATGGAGACTAGGTGAAGTAATGAGCCCCACCACAATCTGGGGAGGCTCATTACTTCAATTGAGATAATGAAAAATCATTTCATCTTTTTAGTTGGAACTTTAGGCGGTTCTCGAAAAAAGATAGCGAAAAAGATTATCCCTAGAGTCGAGACTAAGAGGAATGTATAAACTAATGCTTCCATAGATTCGATCGTGGTTTCCAATTATAGCTTTCATACCTGTTTGTTTTTGGATTTTCTATTTTTTTTATCATACCTTGGATAAAGGATAAAGAAAGAACGAACAAAAGTAAAAAGGAGGGCGATTCACATAAAAATTTCTCGCTGTGTCAAATCCCAAACCTAAAAGAACGGAAAAAAAGATAACAAAGTAATTTAGATTAGGCTGCTTGTTTTCTTGTAGTTGGATCGCCAAGTTTTTGGAATGCTCCAAACTCTACTTGAGCATCTAAATCTGGATCAATACCAGCAAAAACATCTCTGAACAGGGTTCTAGCACCATGCCAAATGTGTCCGAAGAAGAAGAGCAAAGCAAATGAAGCATGCCCAAAAGTAAACCAACCCCTTGGACTGCTGCGAAAAACACCATCGGATTTCAAAGTAGCACGATCTAATTCAAAAATTTCACCCAATTGAGCGCGTCTAGCATATTTTTTCACAGTAGCAGGATCGCTATAACTAACGCCATTGAGTTCACCGCCGTAGAAGGTAACAGTTACACCTACTTGTTCAACACTATACTTCGATTCTGCCCTTCTAAAAGGAACATCGGCTCTAACAATTCCATCGCCGTCTACTAAAACGACCGGAAATGTTTCAAAAAAAGTAGGCATACGGCGTACAAAAAGTTCACGTCCTTCTTTATCTCTAAAAATAGGGTGTCCTAACCATCCAACTGCTATTCCATCCCCGTTATCCATCGAGCCCGCCCTGAATAATCCTCCTTTTGCTGGATTATTGCCAATGTAATCATAAAAAGCTAATTTTTCAGGAATTTTAGACCAGGCTTCTGATAAACTTTGATTTTCTGCTAGCCCAGCACTGACTCTTCGATATATCTCTTGC